AAATTGGAAGAGAAGTTGGGACAGAAAATAGATACATTGGATAAAAAATCATTAGCAAGAGAATTGAGTCTTTTAATCGATGAATTTGCTGAAGAATCAACATCAAATTTGAAAGGAATTTCTTTATTTCCGGAACAAAGACGAATTGATTCAGAAGATCCAGAAAAAGTTTTTAAATTTTTAATCGAAAGAGTCATAATTGATCCCATCATTCAAACAATATGCGATACAGCCATAATTCCTCCCATGGAAAAAACAACTCGAAAAAAATCGATTGGAATAAATAAAAAAGTCCCCCAATGGTCATACAAATTATTCAGCGAGGTAGAACAACTCGGAAAAACTGCAACAACGGAAGAGGGGGAAGAGTGGATAGTAGATCATCAAATTCGCTCGAGGAAAGCGAAACGTATAGTTCTTTTTACGCGGGGTCCGGAGGAAGCAGCGAATGCCGACCCTAGTATCAAAACGATGACGAAGCCTAATGAAATAGAAGAAGTGGGTATGCTAGATTATCCTTATGAAGCGGATTTTCGTCGAGACATAATCACAGGTTCTATGCGTGTTCAAAGACGTAAAACCTTTACGGGGAAAATGTTTCCCTTATATCCGTATTCCCCACTTTTTTTCGACAGGGTAGGATTTTCTTGGGATGTTCTTTTCGAACCATTCATATTATCAGTAATTGAGATTTACGACCTAATACAAGACATTTTTAGAAAGGGTATAAAAGGAAGCGTAGCAAAAAGAATAAAGAGGTTGAAAAAACAAAAAAAAATGTACATGGAGGAAAACAAAAGCTACGAAGAGATTCAAAAAGAAGTCAATGAAATGGAAAAGGGGCGGGACGGGCAGACGGAAATGGAACGAATAGACAGGACACGAGAAAGAATATCAGACCTCTATGATATCCTTATTTATGCTCATGGAATAAGAGCTTTGATTTTACTAATTCAGTCGAGGCTTAGACAATCTATTGTATTACCTTCGTTGATACTAGCTAAAAATATTGTCCGTTTCTTATTACGCCAAGAGTCCGAGTGGGAGCAGGATATAAGGGAGATGAATAGAGAAGTGTATGTTGTATGCACCTATAATGGTATGCCAGTACTAGAACCAGGAATAAACGGAATTTTTCCTCAAAACTGGGTCACAGAGGGTATACAAATAATGATACGATTTCCTTTCCGTCTGAAACCTTGGCACCGATCTAAGATACGACCTTCTCGTAGGGATCAAAATGCAAAGCAGGAAAGTCCTGCTGCTTTTTTAACGATTTGGGGACTGGAAACTGACCGTCCTTTTGGTTCTCCTCTCGTAGGACTTGATATTTTGTTTTGTTATTATTTTGGACCCCCTTTGAAAAAACTCCAAAAAGCAATTCGAAAATGGAGTTTTCGAGTTCTAAAAAGTTTCAAAGAAAGAACAAAATTTTTGTTTCTAAAGGTCCCAAAAGAACCAAAAAAATTGAGAGAGGATTCGAGTGAAATAAAAAAAGATTCTATAATCAATAATCAGATTATTCATGAATCATCCATTCAAACCCGATCTATGGATTGGACAAATTATTCACTGACAGAAATAAAAATGAAAGATCTGACTGATAGAACAAGCACAATCAGAAATCAAATAGAAAGAATTACAAAAGACAAGAAAAATGGATTTCGAACTCTAAAGATAAATATTAGTCCTAACAAAACAAGTTATGGTGCTCAAAAATTAGCATCACTAAAAAATATTTTTCAGATATTAAAAAGAAGAAATGATCGATTAATCCGTAAATCACATTTTTTTTTAAAATGGATCGTGGAAAGGATATACACGGATATCCTTCTAGAGAGCTTTCCATATATCATTAATCGTCTTACTAATAGTCTTTATAGGCCCATGCTCATTATCAAACTTTTTCGTAAATTCAAAAAAAAATATATTTTTGATACAAAAGAGAAAAAGATAATTGAGCGTATTTCAACTATACAAAAAAAACTTTCACCTTCTCGTATTCGTCATAAGATTCAGACGAAGTCGGGGGTTTCTTTTAAATTATCCCTCGTGTCACAGGCCTATGTATTTTACAAATTATCACAAACCCAGGTTATTAACTTGTATAAGTTAAGATCTGTCCTTCAATATGACGGAGCATCTTTATTTCTTAAGAATGAAATAAAAGATTTTTTTCGAAGACAAGGAATAATTTCTTCCGAATTAAAGCATAAGAAACTTCAGAATTCTGGAATGAATCAATGGAAAAATTGGTTAAAGAGTCATTATCCATACGATTTCTCTGAGCAAAAATGGTCTAAATTAGTACCGCAAAAATGGCGAAATATAGTCAATCAACATTGTAGGGTTGAAAATAAAAATTTAATCAAACGGGATTCATCTGAAAGAGAGGAAAAGGTTTCGTTATTGCTAAATAAAAACGATCATTTTCTAAAAATGTATAGATATGATCTTTTAGCATATCAATCGATTTATTATGAAGATAAGAAGGACTCATATAATTACAACATACATAAACCAAAATTTGTTGATATGGGGGCGAGTATCCCTATTACTAATTTTATAAGAAAAGATTATTTTATGTATATAAAAAATCCAGATAGAAAATATTTTGATACGAAAGGTCTTTTTTATCTCAAAATTAATAAAGATAAAGAAATCAACCCATCCAATCAAAAAAAGAAAAGAAACCCCTTTGATTGGATGGGAATGAATGAAGAAAGACTAAATCGTCCTGTATCGAAGCCGATACCTTGGTTATTCCCACAATTTGAGTTATTTTTTAATGTATATAAAATGAAACCGGGGTTTATACCAATTCATTCACTTATTTTTAATTTTAATGAAGATGTTAGTCAAAATAAAAATATCACTAAAAATAAAAAAGGGGATCTTCTACTATCAAATGAAAAAGAAAAAAAATATTTTGAATTAGAGAATCAAGAAGAAAAAAAAACCACAGGTCAAAGAGATCTCGCATCAGATGCCCAAAACCGAGGGAACCCTGAATCTGTTCTCTCAAACCAACAAAAATATATGGAAGAACTTTATACGAAATCAGATATGAAAATGGGTAGAACGAAAAATAAATCCAAAAGCATTTGGACTTGGGAAATAGACTTTGGTGCGTTCATGAAAGGATCTTTTGCTTTGCAATTGAAATGGCTGCTGAGTCCTTTGACTATGGAATTATTCGATTATGCGCTGTCCGTACTTGAATGGGAAAAGGAAAGCAGAATGACAACAAAGTTTGGTTTCGGCTTTATTAAGAAGGAGGAGTTAACTCTGGATCCAATGCTAATCCGGGATTTGAATCTTTCAAAAATCCTAAAAGAGGGAATATTTATTATCGAACCCGTTCGTATACCTGTAAAGCATAATGTAGAATTTCTTATGTATCAAACCATAAGGATTTCTTTGGTTCATGAGATTAAACAAAAAAAGAATCAAAAAAGATACAGAGAAATTATGGATAAGAATCATTTTGAGGAATCGATTGCAAGACACCAAATGATGACGAAAAATAGAAACAAAAATCATTATGATTTGCTTGTTCCTGAAAATCTTTTATCGTCTAGACGGCGTAGAGAATTGAGAATTCTAAGTTGTTTCAATTCAAGGAATAGTAATTGTGTGGATAAAAATGCAGTATTTTGCAATGGGAACAAGGTAAAAACCTGCGGTCAATTTTTGGATGAAAGCAAAGATCTTGATAGAGATAAAATAAAATTAAAATTATTTCTTTGGCCCAATTATCGATTAGAAGATTTAGCTTGTATGAATCGCTATTGGTTTGATACTAATAATGGTAGTCGTTTCAGTATGTTAAGGATACATATGTATCCACGATTGAAAATTGATTGATGATACAATTGTCTTATATATCCCCTACCCTATATATCGGGTGGATAAATAGCTGCGCATATGCCTTGTCTTACATCCTTTTTTGATACATGAATACTAATTCAATGACGTATCAATTAGATCATAAAATGAATCAATAAGGAAATTCGGATTGATTATTGTGTATACCAGATCAAAATACCTCGCATTATTATTACTGATCAGTCAAATTCATATTCGTAAAATAAAAATAGTAAATTAATAAAAAAATTGACGCATAAAATAAATACAAAAAAAGATAAGAAGAAATGCGGCCTCCACCTACATACTTGAGACCTTCTCCTACAAGAAAACTTGTAACACCAAACCCGTTTGGAATCCCATCAATTACCCATCTGTCAAAAAAATAAACTAGTTCGGACAATCCTCTTACACTCCGAATTACGTATGTTGTATAAAAAACATCTATGTAACCACGATGATGTGCCCAATCATATATTAAATTTTTTATTTTGTCTGAAAAAAAGACATTTGTATGCCTTTTTTCAAAAAAATTAATTAAGTAAAAATTTTGTAAGGATGAATAAATGGGTTTATATAAAAAAGACGCTATAACAATTCCAGAGTAGGCTAGACTAACCGAAAAGGTTGCATTTGTAAAAAATTCAGACCAATCCAAAGAATTTTTATTATTTAATTTTGGATGTAAAAGGTTTATAGATGGGGTTAACCATTTGGACAATATATCCGTATCTATGCCTTCTTGATTGAAAGGAATTCCTATGAATCCAATGAACAAAGTAAAAAAAATCAATACAAACAAAGGGAATAACATAGTATTACCCGATTCGCGAGGATATGGTGAAATTTTTGTATTGTCACAATTATTAATAATAAGAAAGGGTTGCATCGTTTTTTTTATATTTCCGTGTGAATTCTTAGAGACACTTTCGTTATTTTTGATTGGTAACAAAGTTAATAAACTAAAATTGTTGTTAATAGGGTTCAGTCCTTTTTGACCCCACAAGGATATTGAATAGAAGGAACTGCTTCTGTTTCCATTGTAATTTTGAAAATGAACGTTTAAATGACCCTCAAACGTAAGTAAATAGATGCGAAACATATAAAATGCAGTTAATGCTGCTGTAGACCAGGCTATGGTTGCGAAAATTGGTGAATACAACCAAGTATCATTAAGAATTTCATCTTTGGACCAAAAACAGGCAAGGGGCGGAATACCAGAAAGAGAAAGTGTACCTAATAAAAACGAAATTTTTGTTATTGGCACGTGTTTTTTTAACCCCCCCATAAAAACCATATTCTGGCTTTTCTCTGGAGAATACCCAACAACAGCTTCCATAGAATGAATAATGGATCCAGATCCTAAAAACAACAATGCTTTTGAGTAAGCATGAGTAATCAAATGAAATAAAGCAGCTCGATAAGACCCCATACCTAGAGCTAACATCATATATCCCAATTGTGACATTGTAGAATAAGCTAAACTTTTCTTAATGTCTTTTTGAGCAAGAGCTAAAGTAGCTCCTAAAAGTACTGTTATTATACCTATTAAGGCGATTAGATTTCGTATGGAAGGGATGACTATCAAAAGAGGAAAAAGTCGAGCAACAAGAAAAATACCCGCTGCTACCATAGTCGCAGCGTGTATAAGAGCGGAAATAGGAGTAGGACCCTCCATAGCATCAGGTAACCAGACATGAAGTGGGAATTGAGCGGATTTGGCAACCGCACCAGCAAACAATAAAAAAGTACATACAGTTCCAACTAAAAAATGGATTTCATTATTAGAAATCGAGGTGTTGAATATTTCAAACAAATCTCGAAATTCAAAACTGCCCGTTAGCCAATAAAGGCCTAGAATTCCTAATAATAAACCAAAATCCCCTACACGATTAGTTACAAACGCCTTTTGACAAGCATTTGCTGCAATAGGTCGTGTAAACCAAAAACCTATTAATAAATACGAACACATTCCAACTAATTCCCAAAAAATATAAATTTGTATAAAATTCGAACTAGTAACTAATCCAAGCATAGAAGTATTGAAAAAACTAAGATAAGCAAAGAATCGCAAATATCCTTCATCATGAGACATATAATTGTCACTATAAATAAGAACTAAAATACCAACTGTAGTGATTAACATTAACATAATAGAAGTTAGTGGATCAACCAAGTAACCAAACTCTAAAGAAAAATCATTGTTGATGGTCCAAGACCATACAGATTGATATATAAAACTGCTATGTATTTGCTGAATAGACAATTTTATTGAAAAAAGCATAACTAGACTTAACAACGAAATACTAGGAAAGGCCCACATACGACGAAGTTTTTTTGTTGTTGTCGGAAAAAAAAGAAGCCCCGCTCCGATTAACAAAGGAACTGTAAGGGGAATAAAAGGTATGATCCATGCATAGTGGTATATATGTTCCATAAAAAAGAAATTTTTATTTTAGCTTCACCGACTCTTAACTCTTTCAAAAGAGTTCAATAAAAAAAATTAAGATATGCAATAATATAATTTTATTTCTATTCGAAATCGAAGAAAAAACATTTTATTAATATTCAACTCAAGAAGTTCTAATTGGTCAAACGACAAATCTGCAAAACTCTTTGATTGATTGTCTTCTATTCCAAAGGCAAGACTTTACTTTCGACTTTACATAACATAAAATTAAAAAAATGATAAAAACATATCAAATCATGTTTACTTTAACTAAAGAACTAGTCTCATTTCAATTCAAAAAAAAATAAAAGAAAGAATTCCACGTATTCATTAAAAAGAGTAAAGTTTTTAATTAAGTCATTAGTTAAGAGTAGCTTAACTCTTCTAAAATTTTAACCCCTCGATGCTTTTATTACATGACATGGAAAAAAATAAAATGTTAAATAAAAGTTATATAAATATAAGTCTAAAGTTTGCTTCTTTTTTTTTTACGGCACACCGTATTCCATAAATAGAAATTTTAATCATAAAAATATAAAAAAATGGGAGTCTCTCATAATATTCATATTCATAATATTTAATTTTAATATTTAATATATTTATCAGTTTATAAAAAATATATTTATCAGTTTATAAAAAAACTTAGAAGATAAAAGGGGTCTATAACTAAAAAAAAAATAGGACAGAAAGATTCCTTTGCTTTGAACAATAGATGTCTTTCACATCCAACTATAACAATGAATAACCTATTTTTTACAATGGCAGTTCCAAAAAAGCGTACTTCAATTTCCAAAAAACGTATTCGTAAAAATATTTGGAAAAGAAAAGGATATTCGGCAGCATTAAAAGCTTTTTCATTGGCGAAATCTCTTTCTACCGGTAATTCAAAAAGTTTTTTTGTACAAAAAATAAGTAATCAAATAGTAGAATAATCTGAATCGATCTGACTCAAAAAAACTTCTACAAAATTTCCTTTAGAATTTAAATCCATACAAAAAAAAAGCATTGAAATTGTAAATATAGAATGAATGCTTTGTATTCATTAATTAATATTTTGGATCAACATGAAATAGAACTTGCTTCTCTCTTATGATATGTAAACTAAACCCTTCTTTTTTTTAGTATCTTTTTTCAGTTATGGGATGGGGATTCTTACTTTCCCCATCAACCGATTGATCCCAATACCCAATAAAAAATTAAAGGGTTTTTATATCGACGGAAGAGCAAACAAAAAATCTTTAGTAAAAAAGGGATCCTTAATAGAATGGATTCAATTCAAAACCCTCTCTCCCCGATTTAGTATGTATCTGAATTTTTATTTTTATATTATTTAATTTTCTTATTTAATTAAAAAATTTTTTTTTTTAAATCGAACTAAAAAAATTTAATTTGAAATTTATATTTTGTGGGATATTATGTACTAAGAATTTTGCTTGGGTAATAAAAAAAAAGATCTTTATATTTATAACTTTTTAAAAGTGCTAGTGTATATATTCATGTATTCCTTTTCCTTCGCAAAGAAAATTTTTGAAAAATTTTTATAAAATAAAAATATCGCCATTGATTCTTTAAATCTCGACGATTAAAGAGAAGCAGGCTATTATATATTATATTATGATTTAAAGCCGCTATGGTGAAATTGGTAGACACGCTGCTCTTAGGAAGCAGTGCTAGAGCATCTCGGTTCGAGTCCGAGTAGCGGCAAAGCATTTTAAATATTCGAAAAAATAATCGAAGAGTTCTAGAATTAATAATAATAATCATCACAATGAGATTAAGTTGGTTCTTAATTTAGATTTTATGCGTTGTAATTGAGAGATCTCTTTTCTTTTTATATTTTTTATTATTATATTATGATATTTTTTACTTTAGAGCATCTTTTCAATCATTTTTCCTTTTCGATCATTTCAATTGTAATTACAATTCATTTAATAACTTTAGTAGTCAACGAAATAGTAGAACTGGATGATTCGTTAGAAAAGGGTATGATACTTACTTTTTCCTGTATAACGGGATTATTAGGCATTCGGTGGATTTTTTCGGGGCATTTCCCGTTAAGTAATTTATATGAATCATTAATTTTCCTTTCGTGGAATTTTTATATTATTCATATGATTCCTTATTTTAAAAAATATAATAAAATGTTAAGTGCAATAACGGCGCCCGGTGCTATTTTTACTCAGGGTTTTGCTACTTCGGGCTTTTTAGCCCAAATGAAACAATCCACGATTTTAGTACCTGCTCTCCAATCCCAGTGGTTAATGATGCATGTAAGTATGATGATACTGGCTTATGCGGCCCTTTTATGTGGATCATTATTATCAGTAGCTCTTCTAGTCATTACATTTCAAAAAACTATAAGTCCTTTTGGTAAAAGAAAACTTTTATTAAACGAGTCTTTGTTCTTTGGTAAGATACAATCCACGAATGAAGAAAACAACATTTTACAAGGCACCTATCTCTTTTCTCTGAGGAATTATTATAGGTCCCAGTTAATTGAACAATTAGATCATTGGAGTTCACGTATTATTAGTCTCGGATTTATCTTTTTAACCATAGGTATTCTTTCAGGAGCAGTATGGGCTAATGAAGCGTGGGGATCATATTGGAATTGGGACCCAAAGGAAACGTGGGCATTCATTACTTGGACCATATTCGCGATTTATTTGCATATTAAAACAAATATAAATTTGAAAAGCGAAAATTCCGCAATTGTGGCTTCTATAGGATTTCTTATAATTTGGATATGCTATTTTGGGGTCAATATATTAGGAATAGGATTACATAGTTATGGTTCATTTATATTAAAAAATTGAATTGAAGAAAGGACCTAACCTGACGAATACACCCACAGGACAGGGTATATCCCATATACATATAAACATACATATAAAAAGAAGCAGGTCTCGTCGAGAACCATTTCAATCAAGTAGTATAGTGATTCAAATGGTTCTCACAAACGTCAAACTATCCGATTAAAATTCCAATTCGTTTTTTGCGTTACGTAAAAAAGTTTTTTTGATTCAAACTATCTATAAAAAAAATTCGATAGGATAGCTTGTACCTTCTCAACCGATAATGAGAGAACGAAATCGGGGTAAATGCCAATACCTATTACTGGTAGAAAGATAGCGAGTGAAACAAATAACTCTCTCGGACCAGAATCAAAAAAAGAAGAGTTTGCACTATTTAATAACTTGTATCCATAGAACATTTGGCGTAACATAGATAATAAATAAATAGGAGTTAATATCATTCCAATTGCCATACCAAAAGTAATTAGTACTTTTGACATTAAAAAAAATTTTTGACTGGTAATTATTCCAAAAAAGACTATTAATTCGGCAAAAAAACCACTCATGCCCGGTAACGCAAGGGAAGCCATCGAAAAAGTACTGAAGAGTGCGAATATTTTTGGCATTGAAACGGCTATTCCGCCCATTTCATCGAGATAAGCAAGGCGTATTCTATCATAACTAGTTCCTGCTAGGAAAAAAAGTGCAGCACCAATAAATCCATGAGAGATTATTTGTAAAAGGGCCCCGTTGAATCCCGTATCAGTTATAGAACTAATTCCTATAATTATGAAACCCATATGAGATACAGAGGAATATGCTATTCTCTTTTTTAAATTACGTTGTCCCAGAGATGCTGAGGCTGCATAGATTATTTGTATTGTGCCTACTATCACCAACCAAGGAGAAAATATAGAATGAGCGTGAGGTAATAATTCCATATTGATCCGAACCAAGCCATATGCTCCCATTTTTAATAGTATTCCGGCTAAAAGCATACAAGTACTATAATGCGCTTCTCCATGGGTATCTGGTAACCATGTATGTAGAGGTATAATCGGCGATTTGACAGCAAAAGCAATAAGAAATCCAATATAGAATATTATTTCTAATCCCACAGGATACGATCTATTAGCTAACGTTTCAAAATTTAATGTTGGTTCAGTAGAACCATATAACCCAAGACCCAAAACTCCCATTAACAGAAAAATAGAACCCCCTGCAGTGTACAAAATAAACTTTGTAGCTGAGTATAGACGTTTCTTTCCTCCCCATATGGATAAAAGTATATAAACGGGAATTAATTCGAATTCCCACATTATAAAAAAAAGTAAAAGGTCTCGAGAAGAAAACAATCCTACTTGACCACTATACATTGCTAACATCAAGAAATGGAATAATCGGGAATCCCGAGTAACCGGCCAAGCTGCTAAAGTAGCTAAAGTCGTGATGAATCCCGTCAATAAAACGGGTCCTATAGAAAGCCCGTCTATTCCCAATCTCCAGTGTAAATTAAAAAAGCGAATCCAGTTATAATCTTCGGCCAGTTGTATTAATGGGTCGTCTGGCTGGAAATGATAACAGAAAACATAGGTTATTAGTAGGAATTCTAAAATACATATACACAAAGTATACCATCTAATTACCTTATTGCCCTTATGAGGGAGAAAGAAAATTAATGAACCCGCAAATATAGGCAAAACTACAATTAAGGTTAACCAAGGAAAAAAATTCGTGGTAAAGACAAAATACACTTGGACTAAAAAACCCGTACTCGAGTAAGCCGAAAATAAGATATATTTTTTTATTTCGTTTCGGTTCGAGCGCGGGTTTTTGTCGGTAAACAAAAATCAACTGGATTCTCGTGGATTTTTCTGGAACGTATTAATAAGCTAGACCCATACTGCGAGTTGTTTCATGCCATAAATAAACTCGAACACTTAAAAAATCGGTTGGACAGGCGGATTCGCATCTCTTACAACCAACGCAGTCCTCTGTTCTTGGTGCGGAAGCTATTTGTTTAGCTTTACAGCCGTCCCAAGGTATCATTTCTAATACATCTGTGGGGCAGGCTCGGACACATTGAGTACATCCTATACATGTATCATAAATCTTTACGGAATGTGACATTGGATCTATACCTTTTTTTGAATCTCATTAATTTTCGATCTAGTATAACCCTGTATTGTATATAAATTATATATTTAAAGACCAGACGAATCAATGATTCACCAGAATTTGTCGAATCAACTTTTTCTGGGTCGGTTTAGAAAAGAGGTAAAAAATACTTTGATTTCTGACTTTTTGAAAGATTCTACATATATAATAATCTAATTTTAATTGTTAAATATTTAAATTTCTATTATAATTTATAATCTATTATAATTTTATATTATTATACTACTTATTCAACAAATTCGATTGATTAATACGAGTTGATTTTCTGTTACGATAAATTGCCGAAACAATAGCCGGCCCAATAGCTGCTTCAGCGGCTGCAATCGCTATAACAAAAATGGAGAAAATGTTTCCTTTCAATTGACGACTATCAAAAAAGTCAGAAAATGTTACGAAATTTAGATTAACCGCGTTCAATATAAGTTCCAGACACATAAGAGCTCGAACTAAATTTCGGCTTGTGATTAATCCATAGATACCGATCGAAAATAAATAGGCACTCAAAACAAGTACATGTTCGAGCATCATTGAGCAACTCCTTATCAATCTTAATTTATTTCATTTCAATACGAACAAAAATTTAATTCACTCGAATATAACAAAAAAATGCAGAGCAAAGAAGCTTGTTAGTAATAGATTGACTTTTCTATTTTATATTATAGTATACATAAATGAAAATATAATTTAGTGAATCCAATAAAACAGAATAATGTTTGGGATGCTTTTCAAAATTTTGAATTTTATTGACGGGCCACGGCAATTGCACCTATCAAAGCAACTAAAAGAATTATAGAAATGAGTTCAAACGGGAGAAAAAAATCTGTTGATAAATGAATTCCAATTTGTTGACTATTATTTATCAAATCTTGTTCTATAATCTGGTTAAATTTTGTAGTCCAAATAATTCCGTACCAGGACGTATTTAGAATAGTACTAATTAATAAAACAAAAATACTGGTACAAACTAACAAAGTAATTCCGTCTCCAAGAGTCCAAAGACGAAAATTTGTGTCATATTCTAAACCGTTGACGAACATTACAGCAAATATGATTAAAACATTTATAGCTCCTACGTAAATAAGGAGTTGTGCAGAAGCTACAAACTGCGAGTTTGCTAGAATATAGAATAAAGATATACAAACAAGAACCAATCCCAAAGAAAAAGCAGAAAAAATGGGATTGGTAAACAATATTACCCCTAGGCCTCCTACTATAAGACCTGATCCCAGAAAGACTAAAAGAAAATCATGTATTGGTCCAGGTAAATCCATTTGATGAAAAAAAGCTATAAAAATCGGACTCTTTCATGATCTTATTGAACTGACCAGGAGAAAATAAGTTAAGTTGATCTATTTACCTAGTTGAATGCAATTCTAATGCATGCGAATTGATGTCGGTGCAGTTAGTAGACTAATCACGTCCTTTATCTGAAAAGAAAGTTCGAATATAGTTGAAACCATTATATTACATTAAAAAAATTCCAAGTAAATCCTAAATTTTCATGAAGCAATCAGATCAATCGATGTTATTTTTAGTTATTTACAAAGAAAAAAACTAAAAATAACAACCCTAGTAATCAAAAAATAGGGTTCGTGAATCAAGGTATTTCTTTTTTATTGAATTGAGGCCAATTCACTATAGTTCGAATTGTGTAATCGTCAATTATTGAAATCGGTAAACGGCCTAAAGCAATTTGATTATAATTTAATTCATGACGATCATACATAGAAAGCTCATATTCTTCAGTCATTGATAAACAATTTGTTGGGCAATACTCAACACAATTACCACAAAAAATACAGATTCCGAAATCAATACTGTAATTAAGTAAACGTTTCTTTCGAATATCAGTTTCCAATTTCCAGTCTACAACAGGTAGATCTATAGGACATACACGAACACATACTTCACAAGCAATGCATTTATCGAATTCAAAGTGGATTCGACCACGAAAACGTTCTGATGTAATCAATTTTTCATAAGGGTATTGAATAGTTACAGGTAAACGATTGGCGTGGGATAAGGTAATCAAAAAACCTTGACCAATGTACCTAGCTGCCCGTACTGTTTGTTGACCATAATTCAGGAACCCGGTTACCATAGGGAACATATCCTAAATATCGATAAAAAATGTTTGTTTGTTTCTTTCTCTTGTTGGAGATAAGTTATCAATCTAATTACTAGTGAATAGGAAATATTCTATTTTGCTTATATATATATATATATTTTTTTATATTATAGTGAAAGGAGTTGGGAAGAAGTTGTTAATAATAAATTACCTAAAGAAATAGGTAAAAGAAATTTCCATCCAAGATTTAATAATTGGTCCATTCTCAGTCTAGGCAACGTCCATCTTGTTGTAATAGAAATGAACAAGACCAAAAAGGTTTTCGCTAGTGTAATGAAAATACCAATTGTTGTTCCAAAGACTCCATCCCTTGCATTTGTTTCAAAAAGGTCAGCAACGGGTATGTACGGAATAGATAAATTCCAGCCTCCCAAGTAAAGAACTGTTACAAATAATGAAGAAACTAGTAGATTTAGATAGGAAGCAACATAAAATAACCCAAATTTAATACCCGAATATTCTGTTTGATAACCTGCTACTAATTCTTCCTCTGCTTCTGGTAAATCAAAAGGCAATCTTTCACATTCAGCTAGAGAAGAAATTAGAAAAACGAAAAATCCTATAGGTTGACGCCACAAATTCCACCCCCAAAAACCGTATTTGGACTGTGTCTCAACTATATCAACTGTACTTAAACTGTTAGATAATTCTAGTCGGTGATAAGATCACTGTTATCAGCGCTATTACAGAACCGTACATGAGATTTTCACCTCATACGGCTCCTCGAGGGTCCCCCATAAATCTAAGGACTGGTTCGATATTCTTTAATCTTGATATTTTTGTATAAATAGAGTAAAAATAAATCGAAAGGTCCCGAATTAGACCAACGGAATTCTGTCTGCTATACTTACTAAAGGGCTTCTGAATTTATCTCATCCTTTACTTTTTGTTATTCGGTTTTTTTATTGAGACTTAATTTTAAACCTGTCGAAAACACTCTTATTAGAAATAGTAAAATAAAAAGTCTTGCCCTATCTGTTTTTATTACGCAAAAAAACGAACATGAAGTGTAGCTCTCTTAATACAGTTATAGGACAAGAATAATAAAAATTTTTTCAATTACATTCTTTCTATTTTTATTTCGTTTTTTGGCAAAAAAAGTAAAGGATTGCTTCGTTCCTGATAGTCATTCACTTTATCGGTAGATAGCGGCATACTCTAGATCGGAATTCTGGGGAGTACTACTTGATAATTTCTACTAATTTTAAGCCCCAATTAGTATTTCGTTTTTGTGGAATTTTTCCGATAACTTCGAAAATCTCTATTACTAATCCTTTGTGTACCTTGGTGTTCCTAACCATCCACTCAGTTTTGCTCAATCTCTTCGACAATTCGTATCTTGTATAGTAATAGATATGATAGCACGAACTCCAAAGAATCGATCTGTTTAACCCGCTTCAAGCCATGATAACAAATCAACTTGTCTTGGGGTAACTAGTTTTTCTTTACTGCTTCTATTTGCTTAGATGACTCTTGGCACAATTCTTGTACATAGGAAAATGAGACTCAATCTTTTTACTGCGAATTTAAAAGCTGTTTTCTTTCACTCATCTAACTATCTGGTTTAGTTCATTCTTAGAAAACTTTCGAAAGAAAAAACGGTGGAAAATTTGTGCCTCAACGAATCACACGTAGAGATATTGCTAACACACAAAGAGTTAATGGTATTTCATAACTAATAGATTGGGCAGCAGCCCGCAGACCACCTAAAAAGGAATATTTATTATTTGATCCATATCCTGACATAAGAAGCCCGATGGGAGCAATACTTGAAATGGCTATCCATAGAAAAACACCATTACTGAGATCGACTAGAATAAGTCGATAGCTAAAAGGAATTACTGAATAACTTAATAGAATTGATATGACTGCTATGGAGGGTCCAAGACTAAATAACCCACCATCTCCTCTTGCTGGAAGAAGGTTTTCTTTGAAAAGTAGTTTTGTTCCATCTGCTAGAGCTTGAAGAATTCCCAAGGGGCCAGCATACTCAGGTCCAATACGTTGTTGTATCCCTGCGGATATTTCTCTTTCTAACCATACAATTACTAGTACACCTATTGTGATTCCCAAAATCAGAATAAAAATAGGTACAAGCATCCATATAATCCCATAGACTTCTTTTAAGGATTCCAATATAGAAAAAGAATTAATAGCTTGTACTCCTGTTGTTTCAATTATCATTTCAACGATCAATTTCTCCCATAATGATATCTATGCTACCTAGTATTGTCATAATATCAGCCAATTTCATTCTTTTAACTAACTGAGGAAGAATTTGTAAATTTATAAAACCCGGCGGGCGAATTTTCCATCTCCACGGAAAAGAACTCTGATCTCCTATCAAATAAATTCCCAATTCGCCCTTTGGGGCCTCGACTCTTACATAAAGTTCTTGTTTCGATAACTCAAAAGCGGGAGACGGCTTTTTACTAATGAATCTATATTCAAAATTATTCCATTCAGGATCTCTTACTATATTAAAGCGCCGGCTTTCCAAATTTTCATATGGCCCCCCGGGAATTCCTTCTAGAGCTTGCTGAATAATTTTTACGGATTCCACCATTTCCCCAATTCGGATTAAATAACGAGCTAATGAATCGCCTTCCTTCTGCCATTGAACTTCCCAATCAAATTCTTCATAACATTCATAATTATCAACTTTACGAAGATCCCATGGTATTCCGGAAGCCCGTAACATTGGTCCTGACAATCCCCAATTTATTGCCTCTTCTCCGCCAATAATGCCTACTCCCTCAACTCGTTCTAAAAAAATAGGATTTCGCGTAATAAGCTTTTGATATTCAGCAATTGCTGTTAAAAAATACTCACAGAAATCCAAACATTTATCTATCCAACCATAAGGTAGATCGGCAGCGACTCCTCCGATTCGAAAATAATTATGCATCATTCTCATGCCAGTGGCCGCTTCGAATAGATCATATATCAATTCTCTTTCTCTGAAAATGTAGAAGAAGGGGGTTTGTGCACCAATATCCGCCATAAAAGGTCCAAGCCATAATAAATGAGACGCTATACGACTTAACTCCAACATAATAGCTCGGATATAGCTAGCCCTTTTAGGTACTTGAATATTTCCTAATTGCTCTGGTGCATTTATAGTTATTGCTTCTGTGAACATAGTAGCTAAATAATCCCAACGTGTTACATAAGGCAAATATTGTATAATTGTTCGGTTTTCCGCAATTTTTTCCATTCCTCTGTGCAAATAACCTATTATTGGTTCACAGTCAATAACATCTTCTCCATCTAAAGTAACAATGAGTCGAAGAACGCCGTGCATTGATGGGTGGTGAGGCCCCATATTAACTATCATTAGATCTTTTCTTGTAACTGGTCCAGTCATAAGTTTTTTCCTTATTTCTTCTTCCATGAATTGCTGAAAACAAAAAGAAGTTCATCTATCTAAATCAAAGAAAAGAATTGTTCAAATTAACGTTTTTTTATCTCTCGAATATTCAATTGGCTGATTAATTCTTTATAGCGTACTCTATTTGTTTTAAAAAAATAAGCCAGAAGCCGTTGACGTTTTCCCAAAATTTTCCGTAGACCTCTCTGAGATGAATAGTCTTTTTTGTGTAATTCCAAATGTGAGCTAAGTCGCCGTATCTTGTTGGTGAAACATAATACTTGAAATTCAACAGACCCCTTTTTTTCTTCTTGCAAACTAACTGAGATGAATTCATTTATTGGCATAACTATAGAAATACATATAAATATAAATATATATTGCGTCAATTTTTTTATTAATTTACTATTTTTATTTTACGAATATGAATTTGACTGATCAGTAATAATAATGCGAGGTATTTTGATCTGGTATACACAATAATCAATCCGAATTTCCTTATTGATTCATTTTATGATCTAATTGATACGTCATTGAATTAGTATTCATGTATCAAAAAAGGATGTAAGACAAGGCATATGCGCAGCTATTTATCCACCCGATATATAGGGTAGGGGATATATAAGACAATTGTATCATCAATCAATTTTCAATCGTGGATACATATGTATCCTTAACATACTGAAACGACTACCATTATTAGTATCAAACCAATAGCGATTCATACAAGCTAAATCTTCTAATCGATAATTGGGCCAAAGAAATAATTTTAATTTTATTTTATCTCTATCAAGATCTTTGCTTTCATCCAAAAATTGACCGCAGGTTTTTACCTTGTTCCCATTGCAAAATACTGCATTTTTATCCACACAATTACTATTCCTTGAATTGAAACAACTTAGAATTCTCAATTCTCTACGCCGTCTAGACGATAAAAGATTTTCAGGAACAAGCAAATCATAATGATTTTTGTTTCTATTTTTCGTCATCATTTGGTGTCTTGCAATCGATTCCTCAAAATGATTCTTATCCATAATTTCTCTGTATCTTTTTTGATTCTTTTTTTGTTTAATCTCATGAACCAAAGAAATCCTTATGGTTTGATACATAAGAAATTCTACATTATGCTTTACAGGTATACGAACGGGTTCGATAATAAATATTCCCTCTTTTAGGATTTTTGAAAGATTCAAATCCCGGATTAGCATTGGATCCAGAGTTAACTCCTCCTTCTTAATAAAGCCGAAACCAAACTTTGTTGTCATTCTGCTTTCCTTTTCCCATTCAAGTACGGACAGCGCATAATCGAATAATTCCATAGTCAAAGGACTCAGCAGCCATTTCAATTGCAAAGCAAAAGATCCTTTCATGAACGCACCAAAGTCTATTTCCCAAGTCCAAATGCTTTTGGATTTATTTTTCGTTCTACCCATTTTCATATCTGATTTCGTATAAAGTTCTTCCATATATTTTTGTTGGTTTGAGAGAACAGATTCAGGGTTCCCTCGGTTTTGGGCATCTGATGCGAGATCTCTTTGACCTGTGGTTTTTTTTTCTTCTTGATTCTCTAATTCAAAATATTTTTTTTCTTTTTCATTTGATAGTAGAAGATCCCCTTTTTTATTTTTAGTGATATTTTTATTTTGACTAACATCTTCATTAAAATTAAAAATAAGTGAATGAATTGGTATAAACCCCGGTTTCATTTTATATACATTAAAAAATAACTCAAATTGTGGGAATAACCAAGGTATCGGCTTCGATACAGGACGATTTAGTCTTTCTTCATTCATTCCCATCCAATCAAAGGGGTTTCTTTTCTTTTTTTGATTGGATGGGTTGATTTCTTTATCTTTATTAATTTTGAGATAAAAAAGACCTTTCGTATCAAAATATTTTCTATCTGGATTTTTTATATACATAAAATAATCTTTTCTTATAAAATTAGTAATAGGGATACTCGCCCCCATATCAACAAATTTTGGTTTATGTATGTTGTAATTATATGAGTCCTTCTTATCTTCATAATAAATCGATTGATATGCTAAAAGATCATATCTATACATTTTTAGAAAATGATCGTTTTTATTTAGCAATAACGAAACCTTTTCCTCTCTTTCAGATGAATCCCGTTTGATTAAATTTTTATTTTCAACCCTACAATGTTGATTGACTATATTTCGCCATTTTTGCGGTACTAATTTAGACCATTTTTGCTCAGAGAAATCGTATGGATAATGACTCTTTAACCAATTTTTCCATTGATTCATTCCAGAATTCTGAAGTTTCTTATGCTTTAATTCGGAAGAAATTATTCCTTGTCTTCGAAAAAAATCTTTTATTTCATTCTTAAGAAATAAAGATGCTCCGTCATATTGAAGGACAGATCTTAACTTATACAAGTTAATAACCTGGGTTTGTGATAATTTGTAAAATACATAGGCCTGTGACACGAGGGATAATTTAAAAGAAACCCCCGACTTCGTCTGAATCTTATGACGAATACGAGAAGGTGAAAGTTTTTTTTGTATAGTTGAAATACGCTCAATTATCTTTTTCTCTTTTGTATCAAAAATATATTTTTTTTTGAATTTACGAAAAAGTTTGATAATGAGCATGGGCCTATAAAGACTATTAGTAAGACGATTAATGATATATGGAAAGCTCTCTAGAAGGATATCCGTGTATATCCTTTCCACGATCCATTTTAAAAAAAAATGTGATTTACGGATTAATCGATCATTTCTTCTTTTTAATATCTGAAAAATATTTTTTAGTGATGCTAATTTTTGAGCACCATAACTTGTTTTGTTAGGACTAATATTTATCTTTAGAGTTCGAAATCCATTTTTCTTGTCTTTTGTAATTCTTTCTATTTGATTTCTGATTGTGCTTGTTCTATCAGTCAGATCTTTCATTTTTATTTCTGTCAGTGAATAATTTGTCCAATCCATAGATCGGGTTTGAATGGATGATTCATGAATAATCTGATTATTGATTATAGAATCTTTTTTTATTTCACTCGAATCCTCTCTCAATTTTTTTGGTTCTTTTGGGACCTTTAGAAACAAAAATTTTGTTCTTTCTTTGAAACTTTTTAGAACTCGAAAACTCCATTTTCGAATTGCTTTTTGGAGTTTTTTCAAAGGGGGTCCAAAATAATAACAAAACAAAATATCAAGTCCTACGAGAGGAGAACCAAAAGGACGGTCAGTTTCCAGTCCCCAAATCGTTAAAAAAGCAGCAGGACTTTCCTGCTTTGCATTTTGATCCCTACGAGAAGGTCGTATCTTAGATCGGTGCCAAGGTTTCAGACGGAAAGGAAATCGTATCATTATTTGTATACCCTCTGTGACCCAGTTTTGAGGAAAAATTCCGTTTATTCCTGGTTCTAGTACTGGCATACCATTATAGGTGCATACAACATACACTTCTCTATTCATCTCCCTTATATCCTGCTCCCACTCGGACTCTTGGCGTAATAAGAAACGGACAATATTTTTAGCTAGTATCAACGAAGGTAATACAATAGATTGTCTAAGCCTCGACTGAATTAGTAAAATCAAAGCTCTTATTCCATGAGCATAAATAAGGATATCATAGAGGTCTGATATTCTTTCTCGTGTCCTGTCTATTCGTTCCATTTCCGTCTGCCCGTCCCGCCCCTTTTCCATTTCATTGACTTCTTTTTGAATCTCTTCGTAGCTTTTGTTTTCCTCCATGTACATTTTTTTTTGTTTTTTCAACCTCTTTATTCTTTTTGCTACGCTTCCTTTTATACCCTTTCTAAAAATGTCTTGTATTAGGTCGTAAATCTCAATTACTGATAATATGAATGGTTCGAAAAGAACATCCCAAGAAAATCCTACCCTGTCGAAAAAAAGTGGGGAATACGGATATAAGGGAAACATTTTCCCCGTAAAGGTTTTACGTCTTTGAACACGCATAGAACCTGTGATTATGTCTCGACGAAAATCCGCTTCATAAGGATAATCTAGCATACCCACTTCTTCTATTTCATTAGGCTTCGTCATCGTTTTGATACTAGGGTCGGCATTCGCTGCTTCCTCCGGACCCCGCGTAAAAAGAACTATACGTTTCGCTTTCCTCGAGCGAATTTGATGATCTACTATCCACTCTTCCCCCTCTTCCGTTGTTGCAGTTTTTCCGAGTTGTTCTACCTCGCTGAATAATTTGTATGACCATTGGGGGACTTTTTTATTTATTCCAATCGATTTTTTTCGAGTTGTTTTTTCCATGGGAGGAATTATGGCTGTATCGCATATTGTTTGAATGATGGGATCAATTATGACTCTTTCGATTAAAAATTTAAAAACTTTTTCTGGATCTTCTGAATCAATTCGTCTTTGTTCCGGAAATAAAGAAATTCCTTTCAAATTTGATGTTGATTCTTCAGCAAATTCATCGATTAAAAGACTCAATTCTCTTGCTAATGATTTTTTATCCAATGTATCTATTTTCTGTCCCAACTTCTCTTCCAATTTCTGGTCCAATTTCTGGACCAATTTCTCTTCCAATGTAGCTATTTTCCCTTCCAATTTCTGGTACAATTCTTCAAAATTATGAACATTAAGTTCCTTACCCTTAAAAAGAAGGATACTATTAACTTTATTGAGTTTATTTATAAAATTTTTCTCTATCGAATTTTTGACTGAAGTTTCATTTAGGATTGAAGGTAAAAAAAATTTTATAATTATTCCACGATAGGATCCGTTTAAGAGAGGATCATATATTTTAGGCAAGTATTCTTCTTTAGTTTTATTATTGCATAATCGAGTATTTTTTTCGAGTACATCCAGATAAGGAGATCCTCTGTCTAGGGCTTCAATTCGATCTCTAAACTCGTTCCTTAGGTTCCTCCATTTTTTTTCGTTGGTATAAATCCAACAATAATAATTATGCAGTTCATCATAGAAGAATTTATCCAGTTCATCACAAACGGATTTTTTTGTTGTAAAAAAATAAAAATACATCTTTTGTTGTAGCATTTCAAAAAAAGCGGATAAACTGGATGGATATGTAAAAGAAATTCTTCGTTTTCCATCACTTTGACATGTATAAAAAAAATATTGTGACATTTCATTTCTTACAGCATGTTCGAATCGAGAATTTTTTATATATCGCAATGGACGATTCCATCGTTTATAATCGAAAAGAAGATTCACAGCGGGTTTTTCAAACCAGACGAGGTCTTTATCTTCTTCTTTTAAGTGAAAGTGGAATTCATCCTTTGTTTTGTCCTTTCCATTCACTCGGATCCTTTCCGTTTCATCGATTTTGTCCGGATCCTCCCTTTCTTCAGAAAAGGGGGAAGTAGAAGGATCTTCTTCGGTGAATCCCTCTTGTTCCTGTTTAGTCCCCTTTGTTTCGAAAGTTGTTTCTATTTCTACATCTCTTTCTTTCTCACTTTCCCCCCTTTCTGTCGTTTTTGAGGTTTCTTTCAGTTTCCTACTAAAAATGGGTGACGGCATTCTGCCTAAAGAGTAGACACAGCTAATAAATAAGAGAATACTAAAGATTCGATCCATAGAATCTATCAAGTCTAACACAAAGTACTTCAATTCTGACACAAGGTACTTCAATTCTGACACAGAGGACTTGTACTTCTTATACCTCTTAGATCGAAGAATTCCATTATTAGATCGAATAGGTACATTAATAGCTCGAATAAGTACATTAAGAAGGTACGTAT